TTAAAAATTGAAACTTAGGTAAGTGCTTTATAAACATATGTATAAAAAGAACATATTTCATTTAGCTCCTTCATGCCTACTATAACTAGTTATTTCGGTTTTTTACTAGCGGCTTTAACTATAACCTCGGCTTTATTTATAGGTCTGAGTAAGATACGACTTATTTGAAAATTAATTAAATGACCGAACAATTCATAAAATAAAAACAAAGCTTTCTGTTCTATTCCATATATTCTATAGTTCCTTACCGTGTTAATTATCAATTATTAGTTATTGATATTCATGGGCAATAGAGATTAATATTTAGGGATATATATTACCTTTCTTTTTCTCCTTTCAAATAAATTGAAATGATTGAAGTTTTTCTATTTGGAATAGTCTTAGGTCTAATTCCTATTACCTTGGCTGGATTATTCGTAACCGCATATTTACAATACAGACGTGGTGATCAGTTGGACCTTTGATTGATTAACATCTCTTTTTTTGACTGACCCCCTTTAAAAATTGAATAATTAAAATTAAATAATTTAGTCCAAGGAGGTCAAATTCTAATTGCTGTTCAAATTTTTTTTTTTTTCAGTTCGGTGTAATTTTCGACCTAACAAGAGCGGAATCACGCTCTGTAGGATTTGAACCTACGACATTGGGTTTTGGAGACCCACGTTCTACCGAACTGAACTAAGAGCGCTTTCTTATCATAATAAATAAGACTGTAAAAAAGAGGATTCTTTTATAACCCCAATACATCGCGCACACCTATACTATCATATATCATATATAATATGATAAAACGATAGATTATGTATGCTTAATTTTAATCAATCTAAAACTACTCCCTCGTTACTGCGCAAAGGAGAAGTAATAGGTAGGGATGACAGGATTTGAACCCGTGACATTTTGTACCCAAAACAAACGCGCTACCAAGCTGCGCTACATCCCTTTCAATTGGCCTACAATGTCATTGTAGAGAATCCCTGTCTTGTTTTCCACACCCTTATTTATTTCATCTATTGATATACAAAAATTCTCTTTCCTTTTCCTCTTTTTGGTCTCATCTCATATAACAACCATATAATGAATAATAAATGAATACTTTGGCGGGAATTCTCAGGCGGAAAGGGACCTATTTTGCTGTTTTAAGAAAGGGAAGATCTCATCTATCGAATCATTGTACAGTTCAATTTGAATTTCGAATTAGGAATTCCGGGTACAAATATACAAATACAAGTGGTCTTTAACCACACATACATGTGATTATATATGTATTACCATAATGTAATACGATAAAAAGGAGGATTTTAAATGCGAGACCTAAAAACATATCTTTCCGTAGCACCGGTACTAAGTACTCTCTGGTTCGGTTCTTTAGCGGGTTTATTGATAGAGATCAATCGTTTCTTTCCAGATGCGTTAACATTCCCTTTTTTTTAATTCTAGTTATTGCCGCGGGACGGGGCGAAAAAGATTAGATCGAGATCCAATCAAATATCTGTGACTACTCTCCCGCCCCCCCCCTTTTTTTTTAGTTTTTTTTTTTAGAATTAGAATTATATAAGATATAAGAATTAGATAAAATAAATAAGGAAGGTAGAAGGAAAAAAGCGGATTCAACCCCACCGAAACTCGTGTTCAAGCTCCAATTAAATTACTAGTAGAGCGAAAAGAGAAATGTTGCTGGAACAACAGTATCCTACAAGATACTTAAAGAACGTACTATGATTTGATTCTAAATAGAGTTAGAAATCGTTGTATTACTTACTCTTATTATTTACTATTACTATGAATCTATATTGATTAAATCTATATTGATTTACTATTTACTATATTGATTGCAACGAAATCTTTCAGAATTTGGTTTTGAGTTAGCAACTTTTATTTATTTTTTTTTTCATTCCTTTCTTCTTCGCTTTTGATCGGAAACTAGAAAAGTTGGGTGAATTAAAAACTCAAAGGAGGTTCATGGCCAAGAGTAAAGATGTCCGAGTAACGATTATTTTGGAATGTACCAGTTGTGTTCGAAACGGTGTTAATAAGGAATCAACGGGCATTTCCAGGTATATTACTCAAAAAAATCGACACAACACGCCTAGTCGATTGGAATTGAAGAAATTCTGTCGCTATTGTTACAAACATACAATTCACGGGGAGATAAAGAAATAAATCGAATCAAGTGCTCGTATGTCACCCCTTCCCGAGAATATGAAAATATTACATTACGTTAGGTATATAATATATTAAGTATATAATTAGAATTCGTTATATATCATATTTTTTTTTATATATTTATATAATATTCTATATTATTAATATTATTACATATATTTAAATTTATATTTATATATTTAAATAAATAATAATAAACTAAACAATAACAATAATAAAATAAACAAACCAAATCCTATTTATTATATTAATTCTATAATTTGAATTTTATCTGATCAAAATAGGATTTTAGAAATAGGGATAGGATTCTTTTTAAAAATAAGGAATAAAGAAATCATGGATAAATCCAAGCGACTCTTTCTTAAATCCAAGCGATCTTTTCGTAGGCGTTTGCCCCCGATCCAATCGGGGGATCGAATTGATTATAGAAACATGAGTTTAATTAGTCGATTTATTAGTGAACAAGGAAAAATATTATCTAGGCGAGTAAATAGATTGACCTTAAAACAACAACGATTAATTACTATTGCTATAAAACAAGCTCGTATTTTATCTTCGTTACCCTTTCTTAATAATGAGAAACAATTTGAAAGAAGTGAGTCGACCGCTAGAACTACTGCTCTTAGAACCAGAAATAAATAGGCTTACCCCTTATAATTATAATTGATAATTGTTAATTGTAATTGATTCAAAATTATCAAACGTAGACTGATGCTTTATTCAAAAAATCTGATAATCAAAATTGTCGTGTCGTAATAAAAAATAAATAAAGAAAAGAATCCGGTTGAGGAAGAAAAAGAACTCTTTTTTTATTGAGCGTCTTCGCTCATCTTGTTTTGATGACCTTATCAGATCAGAATTTTTTTATCATATTAATTTCTACTCTACCTTCCCCGAGTTCATCCTCGAGGGAACCCCATTTCATTTAAAGCATTTCGTTGTATTCCTTCGGATCTCCTTTCCTTATTTTATAATCTCGTTTGAAATCATATAAAGACAATTCCTATTTGAGATAGCTATTTGTGCAAGTATTTTACGATTCAGAAGCAACTGTTTCTTGTACAGATTTTGTATTAATCTACTATAACTATAGGATACTCCCATTCCGCGAATTACTGCATTTATTCGAGTGATCCACAAACGACGAAAATCTCTTTTTTTCCTATCTCTATCCCGATGAGCCGAAACCAAAGCTCTTATTCTTTGTTGAGTAATAGTTCGAGTAAGTCTTGAATGAGCCCCTCGAAAGCTTGATGCAAATAAACTAATTTTTGTTCGACGTCTCCGAGCTATATATCCTCGTTTAATTCTGGTCATTGAATAAAAGAAATTTTTATGAATAACTAATTCTTTCTTTCAGTTATTCTTTTCTATTCTATTAATAACAAAACGGATTCTTCCAATGTATAAAATCAAAATTCCAATGGCTTTTGCTACTATAACCATCCCGACCACGATTTTTCCTTTTTTCTAGGCATTTCATTTCGCCTTGAAATAAGAAATTGTATTGATACTAGGTATCAAAAAAAGCATATTAACTAAAATAAAGGAGTAAATAGAAATGGATAAATAGTGGATTCCATCGTTTCTATGGTTACTTCTTAAACGGTGAGGCCCTCTCTATACACCGGAGCGCATTCCTTCATTTAATTGGTAACTTGTACAGTTCACACTCTTCGGCTCTACTCATAAATTTTCCAGTAATAGATCTTTCACAACGAGATCTATCTTATACAGTAACGGTATGTAAGTATGAGGATTAATTGGGTAGCTGACCCTGTTAGTCCGTCCTTTGCAAGAGTCGAAGCATAATCTTTTTGCTTTTTAAATAGGATTTTCCCCGCTTAACGGATAAGCATTTGCTACCAATGGGGAATTTTTCTCGTCTTAAATTCCAAGATTGGATTTGCGCCAATGGAAACCATAAATTTCATACACAATAGACACAATAGAAGGATATGGTAGATCTTTTAGATAGTGAACGGAAGAACCCCATTCTATTCACTGGTACTGATCGTTGATACTGAAAAAATTGTTTCTTTTTTCTCAGCCCATGATCTGAACAAGTCGCACATACACCCTAGTACAGGTTCCTCGGCGCTGAGGACATCCCCCAAGAGCAGGGGATTTCGTGACATTTCTAATTGGCTGTCTTGCATTTCTAATAAGTTGTTTAATAGTTGGCATACTGAATCATATACATAATAGACTGGTTTAGATCGATCCTAACCAGATGGTTCTGAATTACTTCTTTTTCTATTTAATAGATTAATAAAATAGAACCCCTTAGGCTTAAGTTAAGAAAGAAAGGAATAAGAGGGATTAAATCAATCTTAATTAAATTGTGGATTGGTGTTAAATCGTTGCTATTGCTATTTGTTATTTAACCGCTACAAGATCCACAATTCCATGAGCTTGGGCTTCTGTTGCTGACATAAAAACATCTCTTTCCATGTCTTCGGATATAACCCATAGGGGCTTGCCCGTTCTTTGTACATAAACTCTTGTGAGGCTTTCGCGAAGTTTCAGTAGTTCTTCCGCTTCCCGGATAAATTCTCCCGTTTGTGCCTCATAAAAAGAACTAGCCGGTTGATGGATCATTACCCTGATGATATAACATAATAAAAGTGATATAACATAATAAAAGGTTCTTCTAATGCACATAATGAGGCGAGAAAAATAGCTAAAGAATAATAAGAAAAAAAGATAGAATTGAACAACCGTACGGGCATTTTTTGCGCATTGCATACGGCTTTCCAATGGAATTCTCTTTTTTTCGATGAAAAAAAAAGAGAAAATATAGAGTCTATTAGACCCAGATCAATAAATAATCCAATTACCACCCTTCTTTTTTTTTTCGGAAAAGTTCAAAAATACTATGATGGCTCCGTTGCTTTATATATTTATTTCGTCTGTGATTCAGCAATCCCAAAGTTTCTTTAAAAAAAAGAAAGAAAAAAATAGCTTTTTTTTTCGTACTCTTTTCTTTTATAATATAAATATTGTTAATAGCCTCTGGTGTGAAAAGAAAACAAAGTTTGTGACGCTGAGATGGGTCCCCGACAGCTAAGATAAAATTGGAAATGCCCTTTCTCTCATACTACTCTTTCGATACCTAATCTAATATTTTGAAAAAAAAAGAATAAAAAAAATTCATATCGAATTCGAAGTGCCATGCTATTATTACTTACTAATTCATATTTCATATGGCGAAGGCATAGTCTTCTTTTTTCTTTCCATCAAATAATCAAATAAAAAAAACTCATTGGCGCCGAGCGTGAGGGAATGCTATACGTTTGGTAATTTCTCCTCCGGCCAGGAGAAAAGATCCCATTGAAGCGGCCAATCCCATACATATTGTATGTACATCTGGTGGCACAAATTGCATAGCATCATAAATAGCCACTCCGGGTATTACCCATCCGCCAGGAGAGTTTATAAACAAATACAGATCTTTGGTATGATTCTCTAGACTGAGATATACCATAAGACCAATAAGTTGATTCGAGATCTCGCTATCAACCTCTTGGCCTAAAAAAAGTAATCTTTCTCGATAAAGTCGGTTGATTAGGATAAAATTGTATCCCTTAGTAGCCGTACAGGCACCTTTTGATGCATACGGTTCAACAAAAATTGTGAAAAAAATCAATGTGTAGATTTCCAGCCATCCTTCGTTTTTTGTTTTTTGTTTTTTCTAGTGGGCCTTTTCTAACTTCTAATGTAATGATCTAACTTCTAATGTAATGAAGGGGCTTTTTGTTTTCTTACATTAAAAAAAAAAAAAATGAAATTCAAAATTAAATTAAAGAAAGATGAGTTTTGGCCCGTTTTCCTATATTATAGGAAAATTTCGCTAAACTTATCGTACAAACTTTTCATTGATCTATTTTTTTCATTGGGATTCAATCCAAATCACGATGTCATTTTCTTGTTCCTGAATGGGTTTCATCCATTTTTTATTCCATTTTTTTAGGTTTATGCTCTACTCCGAGTACGGATCTGCCCGATTTTTATTTGCGCATATAGGACAAATGACCCAATACCACGTCTTTTTGCTATGATTTTTTTTTTACTTTTTTATTTTAATTCCTTTTTCTTTCATGTTTTCCGCCAAATATTCAACGTATTTCTCATATTATTCGATTGATTAACAGTTTGAAATCGCTCTTATTTCTAGTTTTTATTTTAAAATAAAAATAAAAAGATTTATGATTATGATATAGTTGGTAATCATAAATATATTACCAATTGGGTTTTTTCTAAACGGAGCCTGGATGCTTCATTTTATCGGTCCAACCAAGTCAACCATAAATCATTCTAATTGAAAATATTAATCTGGATACCCCCCAAAAAAAATGAAATGGATCTCTAATTGCACTTCATTCCACTTCACGCTACAAATTTTTGATAATTCAATCAATCTTTTTTGGGCGAAAGAGAGGATATCTCGATCGGGCGAGAGAACGGGGGAATCCCATATGACCCAATATATTTGACAAGTCGCACTATAGGTCAACCCAAACTGCATTTTTCTCCCCCGGACTTCGAAAAGGAACTTTTGGAACACCAATAGGCATTAAAGGAAAGAAAAAGAATTAAATACTATATTTCACTTTGATGTGGAAGCGTAATAACGGTCTTAATAATATTGGCCTTTATCCTATTTTATACATAGATAGAATAAGGCCATAAAATAAAGTAAAGAAAGACAGAATGAATGGAAGAGAATTCTTACCAATAGGTCCTTTGAATGATGAACAAATAGGGGTGCGTTCATTCATAAAAAATAGGATCAACCCCCATTGCATATTGATACTTATCGGGTATAGAATAGATCTGCTTCTCTTTTTTCTTCTGAGCCGAATTCTTCCCTTATTACTAATGGAATAGAACAAATATTAATCCTTTCTCCGAAAGAATCCACCGAAAAGGGAAGGTATTCCAATGCAATAAAGTTACATAGTGTCTATTTTTCGTTGATAAAGGGGTATTTCCATGGGTTTGCCTTGGTATCGTGTTCATACTGTCGTATTGAATGATCCCGGTCGCTTGCTTTCTGTTCATATAATGCATACGGCTCTAGTTTCTGGTTGGGCCGGTTCAATGGCTCTATATGAATTAGCCGTTTTTGATCCCTCCGACCCTGTTCTTGATCCAATGTGGAGACAAGGTATGTTTGTTATACCCTTCATGACTCGTTTAGGAATAACCAATTCATGGGGGGGTTGGAGTATTACAGGGGGGACTATAACAAATCCGGGTATTTGGAGTTACGAAGGTGTGGCCGGAGCACATATTGTGTTCTCTGGCTTGTGCTTCTTGGCAGCTATCTGGCATTGGGTATATTGGGATCTAGAAATTTTTTGTGATGAGCGCACAGGAAAACCTTCTTTGGATTTGCCCAAGATTTTTGGAATTCATTTATTTCTCTCAGGAGTGGCTTGCTTTGGTTTTGGCGCATTTCATGTAACAGGATTGTATGGTCCTGGAATATGGGTGTCCGACCCTTATGGACTAACTGGCAAGGTACAACCTGTAAATCCGGCGTGGGGCGTGGAAGGTTTTGATCCTTTTGTTCCGGGAGGAATAGCCTCTCATCATATTGCAGCAGGGACGTTGGGCATATTAGCGGGCTTATTTCATCTTAGTGTCCGCCCGCCCCAACGTTTATACAAAGGATTACGTATGGGAAATATTGAAACCGTCCTTTCCAGTAGTATAGCTGCTGTCTTTTTTGCAGCTTTTGTTGTTGCCGGAACTATGTGGTATGGTTCAGCAACTACCCCCATCGAATTATTTGGTCCTACTCGTTATCAATGGGATCAAGGATACTTCCAGCAAGAAATATATCGAAGGATTAGTGCTGGGTTAGCCGAAAATCAAAGTTTATCAGAAGCTTGGTCTAAAATTCCGGAAAAATTAGCTTTTTATGATTACATTGGCAATAATCCGGCAAAGGGAGGATTATTCAGAGCGGGTTCAATGGACAACGGGGATGGAATAGCCGTTGGTTGGTTAGGGCACCCTATCTTTAGAGATAAAGAAGGCCGTGAACTTTTTGTACGTCGTATGCCTACTTTTTTTGAAACATTTCCGGTTGTTTTGGTAGACGGAGACGGAATTGTTAGAGCGGATGTCCCTTTTAGAAGGGCAGAATCAAAGTATAGTGTCGAACAAGTAGGTGTAACTGTTGAGTTCTATGGCGGCGAACTAAATGGAGTGAGTTATAGTGATCCTGCTACTGTGAAAAAATATGCTAGACGTGCTCAATTGGGTGAAATCTTTGAATTAGATCGTGCTACTTTGAAATCCGACGGTGTTTTTCGTAGCAGTCCAAGGGGTTGGTTTACTTTTGGGCATGCTTCGTTTGCTTTGCTTTTCTTCTTCGGACACATTTGGCATGGTGCTAGAACCCTGTTCCGAGATGTTTTTGCCGGTATTGATCCAGATTTGGATGCTCAAGTAGAATTTGGAGCATTCCAAAAACTTGGAGATCCAACTACAAGAAGACAAGTAGTCTGATGCAAGACTGCTTTGTTATTTTTCGCTTCTATTTTCTATTTGTAATTTGACATAGGCTGTTGGAAAAATCTTGATTCAAATCGCTGCCTTTTCTTTGATTCTTGTTCTTTCTTTATTTTATTCGGGAGATGATTCCAAATAAACAGGTACGGAAGCTATAATTGTAAACCACGATCGAGTTTATGGAAGCATTGGTTTATACATTCCTCTTAGTATCTACTCTAGGGATAATTTTTTTCGCTATCTTTTTTCGAGAACCGCCTAAAGTTCCAACTAAAAAATGAAATGATTTTTCATTATCTCAATTGAAGTAATGAGCCTCCCCAATATTGGGGGGCTCATTACTTCAATTAGTCCCCGTGTTCCTCGAACGGATCTCTTAATTGTTGAGAGGGTTGCCCAAAGGCAGTATATAAGGCGTACCCAGTAAAACTTACAAGTAAACCAGATATAGAGATGGCGACTAAGGTTGCTGTTTCCATTATTATATAAATATAATTTCAAGATCACAATGGATCTATGATAAGATCGTTTATTTACAGCGGAATGGTATACAAAGTCAACAGATCTCACTGAATACAAAATAAGATTTATGGCTACACAAACCGTTGAGGGTAGTTCTAGATCTGGTCCAAGACGAACTGTTGTAGGGGATTTTTTGAAACCATTGAATTCGGAATATGGTAAGGTAGCCCCTGGATGGGGAACGACTCCTTTGATGGGTGTCGCAATGGCTTTATTTGCGATATTCTTATCTATTATTTTGGAGATTTATAATTCGTCCGTTTTACTGGATGGAATTTCACTGAATTAGATTCACAAGAACCACGAAACCTCGCTTTTCAATACAAAAAGTGAAACTTTTAGTTCTCGGATTGTTTTTAGCCCATTCTATTTCGGTAGTTCGACCGTGAAATTTATTTGTTTCTGTATTTCCGGAATATGAGTGTGTGACTTGTTATAATTGATCCTATCGATAGTACAGAAAATGGGTCTGTCATCTTGATCGAGATAGTTTTATCCCGTCGGATAGTTATTCTAGTATCTGGAGCACGGAATATATGAAATGGATCAAAAAGTATTTGAACTATGATTCATACTTAATATCCAAACCTCGCGGCCGGACTCAAAAAAAATACAAAGAAAAGGTTATATTATTTATAAATCTTATAAATCGAAAGATTTTTTATTCTTTCAAACTCTCATTTAGTTTATGCTTATTTTGATCAAAGAACAAACTCTTTTTTTCTTTGTATTTTTTTTATTATATCTATTCTATTCATTGAATAAGTGATGATCCAACGGTTCTTACTCA